ATTACTCAGTTAATTATTACTCAGTTAATTTAAGTTAATTTAACCACAAATTCTGAAAATTCTGACGATATATATATATATGAGCATTTCAGAATACAAATTTATGAATCTTTTTTTTCCTTTTTTTTCCTTAGTATCATGAATGATCCACCAGATCATTGATACGGATAATGTCCAAATACCAAATACGTTCTCTATGTAATCCGTGTAAAGGAAGTAAAGGGAAAGGGATTTTTTGGAGGAAGATTAAAGAAAGAGCTTGTTCTTCTTCCAAAAAAAATTCTTCTAAGAATCCCGAACCTAATCTTCGCATAAAAGTGCGTACTGTACTTTTATGTTTACGAGCCAAAGTTCTAGCACACGAAAGTCGAAGTATATATTTTATACGATACAAAACCTGTTTCTTTGAGGATCCACTGTGATAACGACAAAGATTTCTACATATCCGACAAAATCGATCAAGAATATCAGAATCTGATAAATCGGCCCAGATCGGTTTACTAATAGGATGACCAAATACAGTACAAAATTGATCTTTAGACAAAGATCCAATAAGAGAAATAACTGGAGCTATAGTATCAAATTTTTGAGTCAGAGTATTTATTAGAAATGAATACTCTAGCATTTGATTTCGTACTACCAAATGATTTTTTAGTACACTCAAAAAATATCCCAGAAAAGAGAAGGAAGAGTTAGGTAATTGCTTTATATGGATTCTATAAGGTTGAGACCAAAAGTGAAAATAAGATTGCCAAAAATTCACAAGATGAAATTTCCATTTCTTCATCAGAATAAGAGTTCCTTTTGAAGCCAAAATTGCTTTTCCTTGATATCGAACATAATGTATGAAAGGATCTTCGAGGAACCATAGAATCCTTTGACAAAAATTACAACGCACTACTATAAGATATTCAAGAAGATATTCAAGATATTCTATTTTTCCATAGAAATGTGTTCGCTCAAGAAAAACTCCAGAAGATGTTGATCGTAAATAAGAAGACTTTTTACGAAGAAACAGGAATATATATTCACATTCATATACATAAGAATTATGTAGGAACCAAAAGAATCTTTTCTTTCTTTTTGAAAAGACGTGAATGAATTTATTTGAAGTAATGAGATTATTCAATTGATGATATTCGTGGAAAAAAAGTCGCAATAAATGCAAAGAAGGAACATCTTTGATCCAGCATTGAAGGATTTGAACCAATATTTCCAGATGGAGGGGATGGGGTATTAGTAGATCTGACACATAATTTAAATGCGAGAATTTATCCTCTAAAAAGGGAAATATTGAATGAATAGATCGTAAATTCTGAGATTTTGATTTTGGTATTTTTATTTCTTCAAGGGAAGATAATAATCGCGACGAGAATGGAATTTCCAGAATGACTCCAAAACCTTCTGATACCATTTGATAAAAAAAATGAGAATAAAAGGAATTCTTGTGACCCCAAAATCCATTCTTGTTAGAATCATTCAACGAAAAAATCGAAAAAATCAAAGATTTCTGTTGATATATTTGAGTAATTAAACGTTTCACAAGTACTAAACTAGATTTATTGTCATAACCAAGAATTTCCACAGGTTCGAAAAAAATCAAACTGTTGAAGATATGATCATGAGCAAGTGAGTAAATAGACTCCTTTAGGAGTAGCGGATATAGGAAGTTTTGTTGCCGAAATCTCTCTTTTTTCAATCAAAATTTCCTTGTAATTTTACAATTTACATATATTTGTGCTGGAACCAAAAAAGGGAGGCACTTTTTGTGTTATGAAATGATACATGATACATAGTGCAATAGGGTCCTAACGGCGTATGTGTATATTGTTTATCTTATACTAATATACTCATATACTCATACTTTAATATATACTCATACTTTAATAGACTTTAACTAAAATAGAATATTACAATAATAGAATATTACAATTCTAAGAAGTAATAGATTCTATAAAAATAAAAAATAAGAACAAACAAAGAATATATACCCCGGAGGCAGAGAGTCCAATCTACAGATCTTTTTCCTTTCTATACAATTTTGTTTCATTTTTCTTATTAATATAACTAGATAACTAGAATGACAATAAAAGAAAATAAAAATAAAAAAAGAAAATAAAAATAAAGGAAAGGGGATAAAAATCTTTTATTTTTGCACCTTTATCACTCTTTTGACTTTGGAAAAAGAAATTCTTTTTTTATCACTCTACTATTTCTTCTACACATCCATCTCCAACCCATAATAAAGAATATTTAGGATTAAAAAAAAGAATCAAAGGTCCACTCACAAATTCACAATAGAACCTTTTCTCATATCAGGCACTAATCTATTTTTAACGTCTAATTAGTAATTTGATCGAGTAATCATTCAAATTAAGAAGAGGGGCTCGTTGCTTTTTTGTCTCACTTAAATTGGAGCCGTAAGGCTCTATCCATTTATTCACTAGACCTTTTTTGTATTCTTTTTACGACATGCTTTTTTTTCCATTCCTTACCTTTCAGGATCAGTCGCGGTCTTATAAACTCTACCAATAGTCTAGACGAATTCCTTCATCCAAATGCGTAAAAAATCATAGTCGCAATTAAAAGCCGAGTACTCTACCGTTGAGTTAGCAACCCGGATCAATATGTAGTGTAGATATGATCGAAATACAAAAAGAAATAAAAAAATCATTTGTATAAAAAAAGAAATCTAGCAAATCCACCCATTTCTTAAAAAGAGCCCGTAGGGAGTGAGGAGATAAAGATATATTGATCTATGATCAAATTATCTTGGTTCGAGACGCCATTGTCAATATGAATGGACTTTTTCAACAAAAATTGAAATAAATTATAAATTATTATTGAAATTTTTGTTGAATTAGCACAACATAAAAACAGAAAGAAGAAATAGGAGCAGAAAAAAAGAAGTAATTAAGGTAGAGATAGAAAAAAATATTGGCTTAAAAAAAAAGAAAGGTACAATAAAAATAGAAAAAAATAGAAGAAGAAAGATTACCCCCCTCTGCTGGGGGATTCCAAAACAAGAAGCAAGAAAAAAAATCAGAAAGAATAAGATAAGTATGAATAGAACAAGAAAATAACAAACTTTGAATAAAGAATTACATTAAAGATAGGTACTAGTTACACTACCCTTTTTTTATTTTATTCATGACTCTTGTTTTTACTTTCTTTTTTATTAAACTTTTTTCTTAAAATAAACTCGAAATTCTTTAAAGAATTCCGCCTTCCTTAAAATATCATGAACAGTTCCTGTGGGTTGAGCACCTTTTTCAAGGAAATATAAAATAGCAGGAACATTTGAATGAGTTTTATTTTTTATCGGATCATAGAAACCTACTTTTTGAAGATCTCTTCCTTCTCTTCGGGATCGAATATCAATTGCAACGATTCTATAGATGGCTCATTGGGATAGATGTAGATAAAAGATGCCCCCCTAGAAACGTATATGAGGTTTTCTCCTCATACGGCTCAAGAAAAAATGATTCTAATTCTTTATGGAACCATTTCTGTTTCTATCTATATAGATAGAAACAGAAATGGTTCCATAAAGAATTAGACTTTAATTGTAGCCTTTTTTCCTTACAGAAAAAAAATCTCATTTGTACTCCTAACTCAAGTTGGGTAGTTTTTAAAGAGTTCAAAAGGAAATCCTTCGAATTTAGTGAGCTGTCTCTAACCTCTTTTTTTGTCTCCTTTCGAATCTATTTTTTTAATCATTCTGATCCAATTGTTGAGACAAGTTAAAAAGTGTTTCCTTGTTCCGGAATTCATTGTCTTTGCTTTGCGCTTTGTGAAATCATTGGGTTTAGACATTACTTTGGTGATCCTTGCTCCTTTTCAAAAAGGCAGCAACATACCTTTTGTTTTTTGTTCTTTTTATGAAAAAAGGGAAAAATCATAAGAAAGATTGATTCCTTTGTGATACACTCTTGATCGAAACAGTTTGAAAATTTTGATTTTAGTTCAAACCTGTTCAATTTTGAACCTATCCATTTATCTAGATTTTATATATTTTAGATATTGATGATATATTTACAAAGTTGGTCTAACTTATTGATTGTCACTAACCTTAGATTCTTCCTCCAAGAAATGAATTAGTCATTTTTGCTCGAGCTCCATCATATGTTATACCATTAATATAACATTAGTCTTTTTATTTCTATTTATCAACATAAGACAAATGAAATTTGAAATTTGGTTCCTAGCAGAACAAACTATGTCGAGACAAGAGCATCTTCATTCGTATAGAAAATGGTGGATGTCAGAATCCACAGCCAATCATGTCCTTCAAGTCGCACGTTGCTTTCTACCACATCGTTTCAAACGAAGTTTTACCATAACATCCCTCTAAATTTATTGAAATTTGGAACTGTATGCAATGCAATTGATTCAATATGGAATCATGAATAGTCATTGGCTGAACCGATACATAATAATTACATAATAATCCACACTTATCTATCTATTCTATCTATAACTAAATATTTCAATTTCATTTTATCTTATTATTCTTAACAAGAATAGACAATATATTCATATCATATATATTCTATATATATGATATGAATATATATATTAGGATTTGATTCTTAGTATGATTATGTATGATGACTAGAATATTAGGAATTACGTATTATTTACCATTGTAAGGTAAGATCAAAGAAAAAATCATAATCTGGGAAGTCTGATCTTTTCATATCCATCTCCATCTTATAAAACAAAAAATTGTTAATGATTGTTAATGAAAGTAATCAAGAATATTTAAGAATAAGAATCAAATACTTTTACTTTAGTAAAAAGTAAAAAGTAAAAAAAGATATGATTCTAAGAATGATTATTAAAATACAGAAAATCGTTTAATGAAATTTTAAATCCCAATAGAGAAATAGAGAAGAATCTTTTGTTTCTGATTGAAACGATCTGGGACGGAAGGATTTGAACCTCCGAGTAACGGGACCAAAACCCGTTGCCTTACCACTTGGCCACGCCCCATTTCGATTTTGTCTAAATTTTATCTAAAAAAAACTAAGCTAAATTTTGCTTATTCGTCAATAACCAACCAAAAGAAATCTAGGACATGTTGTCGCTAGGATTCAACACATATAGAATCAAAAAGATTCATTGATCATTATATAGAATTAAATTAAGATAAGATATTATAGGAAAATAGAATTCCTTGTATTCTCATTTAATTGGAGAATGTAAAGAAGGATTCTTGATTGGGGAGAAGTCAAAGAAAAAAGAAAATCTTCTTTTTCTTTTTAAATTTTCCCTCAGAAAAACAACTCAATCCAATCTGATAATTTATTATCATTTCAATTGATCAATTGAATCTTAATCTTTAAGAACAAAAAAATGTTTGTATCTGCCTTAATTATACCCTTTATTTGGCTTTATTTGGGTAGTTTTTTATTCGCCAAATTGCCCGGCGGGGCTTATGCCTTTTTCCATCCAATTGTAGACGTTATGCCGGTTATCCCTGTACTCTTTCTTTTCTTAGCCTTTGTTTGACAAGCTGCTGTAAGTTTTCAATAAATAAACAAGATCATATAAGCCTTACATTAGGAACCCTCGATTAAAAAATCAAAATTTATTTCAATTCTAAAATTTCATAAAATTTCAAGTGATCTGGGGTGGGGGGGTCGGAGAGAGAGGGATTCGAACCCTCGGTACGAATAATTCGTACAACGGATTAGCAATCCGACGCTTTAGTCCCCTCAGCCATCTCTCCCCCATTCCAAATTGTAAATTTCTAATTTCTCATGTGATGTGATACGTGAAGTAAAGTGTGATGTGATACGTGAAGTAAAGATTGATAACAATTTTGATTTTCCTTCTTTTTTTTTTTTATGATTTAAATTTGTACAAATATTTCGTACAAAAGTTTTCTTTCCCGGCCAGTACTTCTTTTGTTCCTTTTGTTCCAACGAATTAATTTCATTTTGTTTTGATATCCAATCAAAATTTTAAAATTGTTCTTTAAACAATTAAACAAGAAGAGCAACTTTCATTTCATTCCTAATTATTCAAAATTCTATTAGATAGATTATCTTAGAAATTCTTTAAGAAATTATCTATACTAGAATTCTAGATTCATATGATTCTAAAGTAAGTATTAAGAAAGAAAAGAAAGAAATATATCTGAGAAGATCAATAATATCAAATAGAAAATACATATTTCTAATTTCTAAATTGAGACTAGAAATAATTTACTTGTTCAAGGCAAAGGACAAGTGAGGCCCAATCTATCCGAGTTCCTAAAATATGGTTCCTAAAATATGGCAGTTCAAGTGGGGGGAGGTTGAAAAAAATACAAAAAGTTTAGTCAAATTTAAAAGTTATAAGTATTTTACAAGTTTTCAAGCCTGCGCCGCGGAGGAACAAAATACGTGTAAATGCTGGAATTTTCATGATTCTGATGCTATCTTGACTGCGTCTAATTACTTTGTTGGACAAATAATCCATTCATACCCAATAATGAATAATGAATATGTAGCGGGTATAGTTTAGTGGTAAAAGTGTGATTCGTTCTATTAACAACTTCAATAGTTAAGGGTTCTTTCCATTTTTTTTTTCATATTCCGATCAAAAACTTTATTTCTTAAAAAGATTTAATCCTTTAACCCTCAATAGGATATTTGAGGAAAGAATATACATTCTCACGATTTCTATCCCAAAATAAATCAGAATTTGAATCAAAAAATTGGATTATTTGAATTATGGAGTCAAGAAGCATAAATTTTTTGATTGGTTAAATTCCTCCAATTGAATGAGTATAAATAAAGGATCTATGGATTCTAGTATCAAACTTTCAATCGTAACTAAATCTTCAATTTTTGCGCTTGAAAAGGTAGATTGAAGCCAAACAGCTAGAAAACGAGGGTTTTAGTTTACTAAAACCCTCGGGTTATTTTTTAAGCTCGGTAGAAACAAAATTCTTTTCCTTAGGATCCCACGAGTAGAAATAGGGAACGAAGTAACTAGACTAGAAAGATTTGATAGAATCCCTCTCTTCTAGAGGGATCATCTAGAAAGCGAGTAGCTTTAGATGCATCCGGAAAAAGCTGACATAGATGTTATGGATCTCTTTTTTATCTATTTTTATCTAGTAGTAATACATAGATCTTCCATAAAGGAGCCGAATGAAACCAAAATCTCATGTTCGGTTTTGAATTAGAGATGTTAAAAATGATCAACCAACGTCGACTATAACCCCTAGCCTTCCAAGCTAACGATGCGGGTTCGATTCCCGCTACCCGCTATATATTCCTTAACTTCATATTATATCATATTATATAATATATGAATTATACATTTTGTTATACATCCTTCTTTCTTATTTCTTATTTGAATCCCTAAATCCGTAAATCCGTCTAATCTTTTTTTCTTTTTCTAAAAAAATGCGAAAATAGGAATGAAGGGCGTCCATTGTCTAATGGATAGGACAGAGGTCTTCTAAACCTTTGGTATGGGTTCAAATCCTATTGGACGCAATTTCTATTTTAGAAAAGATAAAAGGCCTTTTTTGAATAATTCGAATCAGAAATCTTTATCCTTTATCAAGGATTTCTCTTGTACTAAGAATTAAGAAGTTAAGAATAGAATAAGAACGATCCATTTACATTTATGTTTGTTCCTGAAGAAGTAGAAAGAGTTTGATCTGTTCCTTAATAGCCTCTCTCAAAAGAGTTTCAGCTTCTTCGGTGAATATCTTGGTAGAAGATAAAATTTCTTGGAATTTAGGTTTCTACTTTGTTAAGTAGGTACGTAACCCAACGAGAAATTTCTTTACCTGTCCAATTTCTAACGCATCAAGATATTCATTCATTCCGGTGTAAATAGTAGCTATATAGTAGCTATAAGGTCTTCCACCGCGAGAGGGTCTGATTGGGATTGTTTGAGCAACTCCCGTAATTGATTCTGAGTAGCTTTATCGAGATCAGAAGCAAATTGTGCAAAATTGTGCAATTGTGCAAAGGCTTCTAATTCTGCAAATTGAGCTAGTTCCAATTTTGATTTGCCGGCTACTTGTTTCATGGCTTTAATTTGAGCTGCCGATCCTACTCTAGAAACATCTAGAAACAGAAATACCTACATTAATAGCAGGCCTGATTCCAGCATTGAATAGATCGGCAGATAAAAATATCTGTCCATCTGTAATAGAAATTACATTAGTAGGAATATAAGCCGAAACGTCTCCGGATTGAGTCTCCACTATAGGTAAAGCAGTCATACTTCCTTCACCTAAATGTTCACCTAAATGAGAACTTGATTTAGTGGCTCTTTCCAAAAGGCGTAAATGCAAATAAAAAACATCTCCTGGATAACTTCACGACCAGGGGGGTCTTCTTAATAGAAGAGACATTTGACGATAAGCTTGTGCCTGTTTGGATAGATCATCATAAATTATAAATTATTACGGTACATAAAATATTCAGCCAGAGCCGCTCCCGTATAAGCCCGTATAAGGAGCGAGATATTGTAATGTAGCAGGCGAATCTGCTGTTTCGGCTACCACAATACACAATAGTGTATCCCATTGCCCCTCCTTCCTGGAAACTGGAAAGTAGTCACTACTTGAGCCACAGAAGATGCTTTTTGCCCAATAGCTACATATTTCCTTTCTACCCATGATGGAGTTTTATGTAAATAAATTATGTTTACGGTTTTAGTCATTGCATTTTCTTGTTTCTAAACTCTTCTATTCTTTCATTCAATCATTCAATTCACAATCACAGACAAGATAGAAAAAGGACTTATAAGGGAATCCATCTAAATGGAGTGAACTAGAAAAAAAGAGATTTTTGGTAATTCCTATCTAACTAATAAATAACATATACTTTTTTTCTTTTTTCATAGATATATTAGCTATTTGCATTTTATTCTACAAATTCTATTTCACCCCCCATTATACTTTAATTGAGATAAGCTTCCAAAAAGACTATTTAAAAAGTTAGTCAATGATGACCTTCCTTGGATTCACCTATATCAGCCGTAGCCAAAGTTGAAAAAATCAGAGCTTGAATACCACTTGTAAATAGTCGTAAATAGTCCAAGAAACATGAGAAACATGACAGGTATAGGAACTACTGAAGGTACTAAAGAAACAAGAACAACAACTACTAATTCATAAGAGATAAATCTAGGATATTAATAGGTAAAAGTATTGGAGTTGGTTGAATGTATTTCCAAAAATATCCCAATCCTTTTTTGCTAAGACCGGCATAGAAATATGCCGCTGACGTGGGTAAAGCTAAAGCAACAGTAGTATTTATATCATTCTTATATCATTCGTGGGCACAGCTACCTCCCCATGAGGTAACTTTATGATTTTCCAAGGTAAAAGAGCACCTGACCAGTTAGATTAGAAACAAAAATAAATAGGAACAGGGTTCCTATAAATGAAACCCAAGGACCATACTCCTCCCCCAATCTGAGTTTTGCTCAAGTCTCGAATAAATTCGATAAATTCAAGGACATATTCAAAAAAATTAGGACCGTCGGGCGGAATGGTTTATGTTTTGTGGATTCGGAACAGCTATGATGACTGAACCTAATAAGATAGCAATTACAACCCAAGAAGTGATAAGTACTTGGGCATGAATTTGTAAACCTCCTATTTGCCAATATAAATGTTGGCCTACTTCTACACCTTATATCTTATATCTTATATATAGTATAACCTTTTGAGTGTTTTAATGGAACATGGTATAATATTCATATTGTCCTCTAAAAGAAATAGAACTTCAAAAAAGGAATTATAAGGAATTATTTTGATTCAACTATATTATTCAATATTCAAAACATAGTTCAAACTCCAACAAAGAGAGTTCACAAAAAACGAACTAATTTTCTTCTTATTAATGATATTAATGATAAGATAATAAACCATTTTTTATAAAACTAGAACGTCCCTCACAAATTGCAGATGCTAATTTGGTAAGAATCAATCGAATCGATGCTATAGCATCATCATTGGCTGGAATAGAAATATCTGCAAGATCTGGGTCACAATTTGTATCAATTAAACAAATAGTTGAAATACCCAAAATGACACATTCTTGAAGAACCTTATATTCTTCTTGTTGATCAACAAGAATTACAATATCAGGCAATTCCGTCATATATTTGACCCCACCCAGATATGTTTGCAAGGTAGATAACTTTCTCTTCAACATTGCTGCGTCTCCTTTGGGGAGACGATTGAGTTTCCCCATCTTTTGTTCTGCTCTTAAGTCCCTGAACTTCTGAAGTCTTGTTTCTGTAGTAGACCAATTTGTTAACATACCACCAAGCCATTTTTTATTCACATAATGACATCGAGCCCTTATTGCTGCTGATGCTACTAAATCCGCTGCTTTCTTTTTGGTGCCAACTATTAAGAATTTTTTTCCCCTACTTGCTGCATAAAAAACTAAATTGCAGGCTTCTGATAAAAAACGAGCAGTTATAGTAAGATTTGTAATATGAATACCTTTACGCTTTGCAGAGATGTAAGGAGCCATTCTAGGATTCCATTTCTTAGTACTATGACCAAAATGAACTCCGGCTTCCATCATTTCTTCCAAATTGATGTTCCAATATCGTCTTCCCATTTTCCCACACTTTCTCTTGAAATAAATAATTGTTCCGACGGAACCTTCTACCAGGATTGACCTTTGATCTACGGCCCAAACCATTAATTTCATTCTTGATTTTTTCTTTCATTGATTACCAAATCCATAATCGGACCAAAGAGTTCAAGTAAAAAGAATGAACCTCTTGTTAGGAATTAATAAATTACATTACGTAAATGATTGGCCATGATGTCTCATGGAAAGTGTTTGGGCGCAAGAAGAAAAGAATTCTTTATGGTGTAACAAAATATCTCTCATTTCTAACTCAAATAGATTTTTCCTTTTTATTTTCAATTTTTATTTTCAAATAAATTTCAAATAAATGTTTTTGTCCTGCTTTGAACAATGTACTAATTTTTTGAATCCGGTACCACCCGGTATAATCCCCCCCAGAACAACGTTCTCTTTCAGGCCTTTCAACCAATCAATACGACCTCGTAGAGCAGCTTTTGCTAAAACTCGAGCAGTTTATTGAAAACTCGCTTCGGATATGAAACTTTGAGTATTCAGAGATGACTTCGTTATTCCCAATAAAATTGCCCAATAACAGACCGCTTCGTCCAAAACACGCCCTGCTCGCAACAACCCAACCAATTCCCCGGGTAAAAAAACATTAGACATTCCATCTTCTGAAACCAACACTTTTGATGTTACTTACTTTTGATGTTACTTGGTGTACAATAATCTCTATATGTTTATTATGAATCTGTACCCCTTGAGATCGATAAACCTTTTGGATCTTATTAACCAAAGAGATACGACTTTGGGCTATGGTTAGTTCAGCTCCAATCAAAAACCCCCAGGGGATCCCAAGAATCCTTCGAATACGTTCGTCCCAACCTTCAACTCTTCTTTTCTTTCGAGGTTCATCGATATTGAATCAATTGAACGAACTTCTAAAACTTGTTCCACTTTTAGAAGACCTTGCGTTATGTCAGTTAGATCACCGGATCTCGATTTTTCATATAGAAATGTAATTAATGTATCTCCTTCATAAAAGGTTTCCCCATAATGCCCAAGAACAGTTGCTCCTGGAGTGACCAAATAGGGCATATCTTGTCTAGACAAAATCTTAGAAATTATACCTTTATTCCCATGCCTTCCAGCTACTTTATCACCTACTACTTTATCACCTACTTTGATTTCACGTTTCTGTAAAATATATACACAAATTCTTTCTGAATTAGAATTGGAACTCCCCTTTCTATGGACCCATCTCACATCAATAACTCGACCCCTTCCCCTATAGGTAGTCTTAGAGAAGTTTCTTTTGAAGTGGATACCTGAATTCCAAGTATAGCTCGTAAGTATAGCTCGTAATAATCTATCCCTCCGGTGCATATGACGATATCGCTGTCTGAGGTGTTAATTTACCTACTAAGATATCACCTGATATCTACCCAAGATCCCAGTATCACAATTCCATTTCTGTCTAAATTCTAAATTTCGGAGTAAATGAGCCTCTAAATGTGGGATCTCCTTAGTATTTCTTTCAGGACCTTGACTTGTTACATGAGTCTGAATTTCATATTTCCTGATATGAAAAGATATATAAATATCTTCATAGACCAGACGTTCACTAATTAGTACTGCGTCTTCAAAATTGTAACCTTCCCATGGCATATAAGATACTAAGACTAAGACCTTTTTTCCTAAAGCGAGTTCTCCGCCAGCTGTAGCTGCACCGTCCGCTAGAATTTATCCCTTTTTCTTTTTCTTTTTAATGTATTTACCCCGCCGAACCTGAGTTTTTTGATGCATACAAGTATTTTTGTTATTTTTGTTGGAACTTTGACCCAATCTTTTTTTCTCTTTTATTATATTAGTCTAAATCTTTTGGATTTTACATCCATAAATGGAATCCAAAAGGAGATACAAATT